GTTCTTTCTGTATTATGGGTTAATAGGACTCTACTAGTACTAGTACTACTAATAGGCAGCATAGGGGAAGACGCACTACATTTAGGAATCAACAACACGAAAACTTTGTTAGAAATTACCCCTTGCTTATGTGCTCGGGAATAAAAGAATGGTTGGGATAACAAGCACCCATCTCGTTTGTACTTTGGATATTCGTATAACCGTCGAAGGGTGTTGAAGTGACTAATTCCTTGAAATTAGAAAGCGTTGAAAACAAAGAAATTGTTGGAGGTATCCTTTCATTTCTATCTAGTCTATCTAATCCCAATAGGCTTGGTGTTAAGAAAAGATCTCTTGCAGGAAGGTTGGCTAGAGATTTCTTGTAAAAACACTAGCCCCGGCCAGTTCATAATGAGAATATTTTAATATTTTTTGGATTACATCTATTATTCTCCTTATGCACATAGGGTGGAGCTGTATGAGATGCAAATCTCACGTACGGTTCTGAAACGGAGGGGTTTAAAACGGAACGACGACCGTAACGAATGTCAGCTCAATCCGAAGGAAATTATGCGGAAGCTTTACAGAATTATTATGAAGCTATGCGACTAGAAATTGATCCCTATGATCGAAGTTATATACTCTATAATATAGGCCTTATTCACACAAGTAATGGAGAACATACGAAAGCTTTGGAATATTATTTTCGAGCACTGGAACGAAACCCATTCTTACCACAAGCTTTTAACAATATGGCCGTGATCTGTCATTACGTGCGGCTATCTCTACTATAGAAACAAAAAAAGAAAGAACAACTCTACTAGTAACGACTGTAAAAAGCTAGGCTTTCTACATATACATCGTCTAAAATAACGATTTATCTTAGCTGTAGTAAAGAAAGACACTTGATAGGAGTCGAAATACGCCTAGTTACTTTTTCTATGGATAAAAAGGATCTAATTGATAGAAGAAGCGCCGTAAAGATCAATTCCCCGGGTTTAGGCCCATACAATAAAAACTGCGTACTACTTATGTTTATGTCAGGATCGTAGATATCCTTATCGCATAATGTGAGATAAAGATTAGGAATCGACTTATGTAATAGAGTTGATCCCCTAAGATTTTGGGCAGCGGTGTAGGATCAAATCCCAAGGATGGTAAGTCTTTTTCGTATGACGGAAAGTCTTTTTCAAAAATTCTATATAAATTTTTATATGAAACCGAGATAGTTACTTTTCAGAAAATTCTAATGATAAGGGAACTTTATTCTTCTGACGGTGGGACAAAAGATAAAACTAAATAAAATGGATTAGGAATCCCATTTTTAGTTTGAAACTCATGTAATTAACCTCTTTTGGCTAACCCTAAAAAATTGAATAGATCCATAGAAATCTCATTCATTAGGTATATTAAAATGGCACACCAAAAGACTTGATTGCCGAGCCGTATGAGGTAGGAAACTCTCAAGTACGGTTCTAAGGGAAGGAATTTACCTACCTATTCCGACCGAGGAGAACAGGCCATTCGCCAGGGAGATTCGGAAATAGCGGAAGCTTGGTTTGACCAAGCGGCCGAATACTGGAAACGTGCTATATCGCTTACTCCCGGTAATTATATTGAAGCACACAATTGGTTGAAGATCACGAGGCGTTTCGGATAAAAAAAGCCGACGCCTTTTAGTTTTATGCTTTTAGTTTTATGAATGAATTGTCTATTTAGTATTTAAATTGTTTAGCTATGTATATTATTATAGATCCTTTTATCATTTTTGTTAAAATGAATTGTTTGTTTGTCCTATCAGTCAAAAAAAAAACGGATCATTCCTTTGGGAAGACCCAATTCAATTAATCAATTAAAGAATTTCATTATACCCCTTCTAAGCTAAGTGCTTTATTTCATCTGGTATTTCGTAGTCACAAAAAAGATACAAAAAGTACAAAATATACCCCTTCTTCATTTTTATTATTTTCTTAATTATTATTATTATTACAAAGAAACGTAACTTTCGAATGACTAAGTCTATATACCGGGATATCTCTTAGTAATGCCTTCTGGCGCAGTTTGGTTTGTGATTTGAAAGAGAATGATTAATATTATCTATGTAAAAAGAAAAGGTGAAAGAGATGAATCTAAAAACGTCTAATTAAGATATATATGACTATACGCTCGGTTACACAAAGCAAACAGCCGTTTTTGCATCAATCCAAAATAGAAAAAAAGTTTTATAAGATTCTAACGGTCCGTTGGGCGCCTATTAGCTATGTCATAATAGATGCGAACACTTGCCCCGAATCGACTGCCCGATCAGAATTGCTCTAGTGAATAACTAAAGAAAATAGATAGATGGGAGATAGAAAAATCGAAGAGAAATAAAGTAATTACTAAATTACTATGTAATTAATTACAGAACTCTCTTTTACTAATTATTTGACTGTTGGCGGGTTTCTTTGTATGTGTTGTCCGGAAAGAGGAGGACTCAATGATTATTCGTTCGCCGGAACCAGAAGTAAAAATTTTGGTA